TACGAAGTATTCCGGCGATCCCCACGATCCGAGTCCGAGCTGTTGGAATTGGAACAGGTTCGGCAGCAGATCACGAAATCTTGGCGATCTTCTCTATCTAATGAATGAGGAGTCCGTTTGGAAATCGTCCGCCCCGCGCCACCCCCCGAGTATATGATTCAACAGGAATCACACAGGGGTAGATTGATAGAAACCTCTAGTAAAATACCCACCAGTACCCGTAACCCAGCGGATAAAGTACATTACATAGTACATTTTAGGGATTGGCGACTTACCCATTCAGTGACTTTGGCACTGGACGTTCCCAAAATGGGTACTATCGGGTCGGGTGAATTAGAGAATAGACAGACGCCTGTTGGCATTCCAGCTTTCCTTCTCTTTTCAGGGCCTATCCGAAAGAGAATCCAGTACCTCTTGGTCGTGAATAGGACGAACCACCTCCATGGATATCTTTGCTTCGGAACAAAACAATTAGAATTAGGCTCGGTCAACCGGAATATGTATTATCCATATGGGAGATCTTCCAATTGAGAAGATCCATCGACCTGAGACGAAGAGAAAGGTCTATCTATTTTCTTTAGTTATTCAGTTAAACCAATGATTCGTTATTGGAGCAGATAGCAACAACCGTTTCATCGGACATGCGTATTTTTTCTTTTCCGACGGATTTCCATGGTTTCATTAATGGAAATTCTTTGATGTAGTGAGTAATAGGCTCTGGTTGTTCACCGTTCAAGAATTCTTGTTTAGGCAGTTCATATCATCCATACATAGTGTTTTGATCTAAGATTTCAATTCTTCCATGCTTCAGCAGTAGCATATTGCTCCATGGAGCTAAGGTCCAAAATATGGAATAAACAAGTGTTTCCACGACTCTACCACCCGGCCAATTCTGTTCCACTTAATCCCCTTTTCATGGCCACATATCTTTACGGCTAAGGAATGGGAAATCTTTCCCCTGTTACATGAATCAAATATTTCATTTCATCCGGGAAAAGCCATCTCTTTCTCCACAATGTCTTTGCCATTTGATCCAATAGCGTTCCGTTAGATAGGAAGAGATTTGATAAATACTGATAACTCTCGGATGGAGTATTAGAACGGAAAGATCCATTAGATAATGAACTATTGGTTCTAAGCCATCTCTGGCGATGAATCAACAATTCGAAGTGCTTTTCTTGCGTATTCTTGATGAACCAGCGTCTAGATATAGATGTAGAAGAATTTGTTTGGGAAGTAAAAGTAATAAGCCCCTTTGACATCTCTTCATCTGCAAAGAATTCTCGACGCGAAAACACAGAGACAAAGGGCTGATCTTTGAATAGGAAAAAGAATGGATCTGCAGGGTCCCAAATGAATTGGCTTATTCGAAAAAAGCCTTGTTCTTTGGACGATCTATCTCGTGTCTGGTACTGCATGGTTCCACTCTGCAAGAACTCCGAATCATTCTCTTGAAGCTCATCCTTTTTATGATAAATGATCCGCTTGCCCCGAAATGACCCGGCCCAATAGGGAAATCCCAATTCAGTGGACCTTTCAATACAATCAAATAGATTGCCACAAGGGCGCCATATTCTAGGAGCCCAAACTATGTGATTGAATAAATCCTCCTCTATCTGTTGCGGGTCGAGGGCCCCTTCCCCTTCTTCAAACTCCGATTCGTATTTTTCATAGAAAAATCTCTGATCAACGATAGAAAAAGATCCATTTTGCATCATATCTAACGGATTCCTTGGTTCGGACCGAAGAAGTAATGTCACTCGATTATTATCAAACTGACTGCAATCCTTTTCTGTCCGTGAGGATCCCGCCAGAGCGCCTTCTACTTCTAATAGGCCACGAACTAGATCAGAAGCATTCTCAACGAATCCATAAGAAGTGATCCTATTTTTTTCACCGGATCCGGGTCCGGGTGAAGACCAAAGATCTTGAGCGACCAATCCGGCAGAACAACTCAAAAGATAAAGAAGTATCGTTAATTTCTTCATGCTCGTTCCAAGTTTGAAGTACCATTTGTACAAATAGGAATCTCCTTCCTTACACGATTTCTTCTTCATATAGATAGATATAGGATCTATGGGGCAATTACTTAGAAGTACATTTTGTGCAACAGCCCTTCCTATCTGATAGAAAAAGACCCCATGATCCTGAACCGATCTTACCTCGGATCGCAAATCCCAAGTTTGTCTATGAAGAGCGGATCTAATTGTATTAGTTTCTATAATTGATTTCTTCTGTGTAATACTAATTGATAGGGCCTCATTGATAAGTGCTACAAGATCTCGTGCATTAGAACCCATGGTTATGGACCCGAATCCGTTAGTATGGAACATTTTCTTTTCCAAGTGAAATCCCCTAGTATATGAAAGAATGAAAAAGTGTTTTCGTTGTTGTGGAATAAGAAGCCTTCGTATCTTAATGCATGTATTTAATTTATTCGGAGCTATTAGAGCGGGATCCACTTTTTGGGGAATATGAGTCGAAGCAATAACAAGAATAT